AAGGGTCAAAGCAAGCCCTTTAATTCAATTCTTTATTCTTACATTAAAGAATGAATCAAATCTCCCCAAGTAGGATTCGAACCTACGACCAGTCAGTTAACAGCCGACCGCTCTACCACTGAGCTACTGAGGAACAAGGGGAGATTCGATCTCCTAGAGTTCAACTCCCGCTCTCAACCCATGAACAATATGAGTCCGAAGCTTCTTTCGTAACTCCCGGAATTTCTTCGTAGTGACTCCGTTCCATGCCTCATTTCATAGGGAAGCCCAAAGTGGCTCTATTTCATTCTATTTCACTTCCTAGCACTTCCTATCATTTAATATCCATCCCTTTGGTCTTATTTACATAAGAGATGTCATTTATAGTCTATCTCTTTCTATATATGGAAAGTCAAGAAATTCTCATCGAAACATCGAGAAATTGTGCATATAGAAAACTCTAAAGAAAGAAAAAAAGGAGACCCATGCCATGATTTTCAAATCTTTTCTACTTAGTAGTCTAAGTTTCTCGATGAGGATAATTAATTCGGTCGTTGTGGTCGGACTCTATTATGGATTTCTGACCACATTCTCCATAGGTCCCTCTTAGATCTTCTTTCTCCAATCTTGGATTAGGGAAGAAGGAGATATTCGCGACTACTGGCGGTTTCATTATGGGGCAGCTCATGATCTTCATATCGATCTATTATCCACCTCTGCATCTATTCTTTCTTAGCTAAACGGGTGGAAGATCCATCCAATTTGGTTATATCATGGACTCGAAAAACGGATCTGAATGTGACTGAAATGCACGATCTTCACAGGTATCACTTTTCACGATACCTAAAAGATGGAATAGCGATTTTCGAAGCATTTCCTATAAGAGAATGGTTTCCATTACTTTGAGAAATGGATTCTATATCAAACTATAGCTATTGCATTAAAGAAGAAAAGAAACTAATAGAAGTCGAAGACGAGGAATGGTAGTGAATAGAGAGAAAGATTCTTCTGATTTTCTTGTTCCTGAAAATATTCTATCTATCTCCTAGACGCCGTAGAGAATTGAGAATTTTCATGTCTTTCAATTCTCGTACTCGTAATTGGAAAGTTACGGAAGGAGATCCATCATTTTGCAATGAAAACAACATAAAAAACTCTGGACAATTTCGAAATCAGGCCAAGCGTCTTAATACATATGCAAAAAAATTCATTATTGGCCCACCATTGATTAGAAGATTTAGCTTGTATGAATCGCTATTGGTTTGATACGAATAATGGCAGTCGTTTCAGTATGTTAAGGATACAGATGTATCCACAATTCATTTAGAGTTACTTAATAGCCTATTTCTTATACCATATCTCTATCCCGTGAAATTCTCGAGCCGAAAGATGGATGCATATGCTGTGTTTCATTTTGCTAAACGATATCAATTAAATGGTGTATCAATTCCATAAATTGGATATAGCAATAAATAAATCAGCAAAATTCTTTTATTTTAGATAGAAGAAACATTTCTTCTATCTAAAATAAAAGAATGTACCCTTCTATCCAAATCCAATTTGCATCGATAAAATAAATCCAAATTCCAGTAGTAGATGAATAATTGCAAATTTTTGTGTGTACGAGATTAGAATAACTTCAAAATAACTGACATAATTTTGTATTTTTCCTGATCAGAAAAATACAAGAAAAAGAAAGGAGGTAGAAAAATTTTTGGATTTATGGTTAAAGAAGAAAAAGAAGAAAACAGGGGTTCTGTTGAATTTCAAGTATTCAGTTTCACCAATAAGATACGGAGACTTGCTTCACATTTGGAATTACACAAAAAAGATTTTTCATCGGAAAGAGGTCTACGAAGACTTTTGGGAAAACGTCAACGTTTGCTAGCTTATTTGGCAAAGAAAAATAGAGTACGTTATAAGAAATTAATCAGTCAGTTGGATATTAGGGAGAAGTAATTTAATCGTTCGAATTTTTTTCTTATTTTATTAGTAGTCTTATAGTAGTCTTAGATTTTGCATTTTGATGAGCCTCGTTTTGAGGAATTCATGGAATAATCCATTTTCATGGAATAATGAATTAAGGAAGAAAGGATATGAGTCTACCGCTTACAAGAAAAGATCTCATGATAGTCAATATGGGCCCTCACCACCCATCAATGCATGGTGTTCTTCGACTGATCGTTACTCTCGATGGTGAAGATGTTATTGATTGTGAACCCATATTAGGGTATTTACACAGAGGAATGGAAAAAATCGCGGAAAACCGAACTATTATACAATACTTACCTTAGGAGGGAGATAGAAAGAGAGAGATGGTAGAAAAGGGAGAGAGATGGTAGAAGGAGATAGGAAGGGGAATAAGGGGCTCTTTAGGCAGGAGACAGGGGAATTCCTTAAGTTAAGAAAGAAAAAAGAATAAGAACACGGATACATAACATAAAAAAAAGAATAAATAAGACGATATTCGCCCTCCCCCTACATATTTAATTTCTTCTCCTATACAAAAACCAGCAAGACCTACCCCATTGGTAATTCCATCAATGACACCCTTATCGAAAAACTGCGTTAGTTCGGTTAATCCTCTTATACCCAGGGTAAAGACCCTAGTATAGAAAATATCTATATAACCACGATTATATGACCAACTGTATATCTTTTTTTTTACTTGATCCAAAAAAGACTTTTTCGGACTCTCTTTTACAAGGGAATTTTTTAAATATAAATTCTGAAAAAAAGAATAAGCAGATCCATAGAAGATATATGCTATGAATAGACCAAACATAGCTAGACTTACAGAAGAAATTGCATTAGTGATAAATTCATATGAATTTATGGAAGAATTAGAACTTTCCTGGAAAAAGCTTATTGAGGGAGTTAACCACTTTGATAATATGGTTAACTCCGCTATTCCATTATCCATTACTCCATTATCAAAATGGATTCCTATGGATCCAATGAACAAAGTAAAAAGCAGTAATATAAAAAGAGGGAATAGCATAGTATTTCCCGTTTCATGAGGATAGACAAAAGTGTTTTTAACCCCAAAGGAAGTACTAAAGGACCCTATCCTATTTCTTGTATTACCATGAATTTTGGATATATTTTGTGAAAAAAAAGAAACTCCACTCTTCGTTGTTGATAAAATGAAATCTCTATTCACTCCTTTGGGTATCCTTTTTCCCCATAAGGATATTGAATACAACGAGCCCTCTTTAGTGCTACTGTAATTTTGAAAATGAACACGCAGGTACCCATCAAAAGTAAGTAAATATATCCGAAACATATAAAACGCAGTTAATCCTGCAGTAAAAGAGGCTATTATTCCAAAAAAGGGTGAATACAACCAACTATTACTAAGGATTTCATCTTTGGACCAGAAGCAAGCAAGAGGTGGAATACCACAAAGAGAAAGCGTACCCCATAAAAAAGTAGTTCTTGTAATTGGAACGTATTTTCTTAAACCACCCATAAGAACCATATTCTGACTTTTATCTGGTGAATATCCAACAAGAGGTTCCATTGAATGAATAATGGATCCGGATCCCAAGAACAATAAAGCTTTCGAATAAGCATGAGTGATCAAATGGAATAAAGCAGCTTGATAAGAACCTATACCTAGAGCTAACATCATATAACCCAATTGAGACATTGTAGAATAGGCTAAGCTTCTTTTAATATCTCTCTGAGCAAGAGCTAAAGTAGCTCCTAAGAAGAGTGTTATTGTACCTACTAAAGAAATGAAACTCATTATTAAAGGTAGGGATATGAAAAGAGGAAGAAGTCGAGCTAGAAGAAAAATCCCCGCAGCAACCATAGTTGCTGCGTGTATAAGAGCCGAAATGGGAGTGGGTCCTTCCATAGCATCGGGTAACCATACGTGAAGAGGGAATTGTGCAGATTTTGCAACTGCACCAAGGAATAATAAAAAAGCACACAAAGTAGTAAGTAAGGAATTAATCCCATTATTAGGAATCCAGTTATTAGCTATTTTGAACAAATCCCGAAACTCTAAACTACCTGTTATCCAAAAAAAACCTAAAATTCCTAATAACAGACCAAAATCCCCTACACGATTAGTTACAAAAGCTTTTTGACAAGCACTCGCTGCAATTGGCCGTGTAAACCAAAAGCCTATCAATAAATAGGAACACATTCCCACAAGTTCCCAAAAAAAATAAATTTGTATCAAATTGGAACTAGTAACCAATCCCAACATGGAAGTATTGAAAAAACTTATATAAACAAAAAATCTCAAATATCCTTCATCGTGAGACATATAATCGTCACTATAAATAAGAACGAGGATTCCTACTGTAGTAATTAGTATTAACATAATAGAAGTAAGCGGGTCGATCAAGTATCCAAATTCTAAGGAAAAATCATTATTGACAGTCCAAGACCATAGATATTGATAGATAGAACTTCCATTTATTTGTTGAATAGATAGGTGAACTGAGAATACCATAGCTATACTTAAGAGTAAAACACTAGGAAAAGCCCATATGCGACGAAGATTTTTTGTTGCTGTCGGAATAAGAATAAGTCCAAACCCCATTGACATAATAACTGGAAGTGGGAGAAGAGGGATTACCCATGCATATTGATATGTATGTTCCATAAGAAAAGAAATGGAAATTTTTACTTCAATTTTTTTATAAAATAAAATTGTTTCCGATTCACCAAACCAATTCTTATCTCTTTCTGAAGGAATAAAAAAAAAAAGAATAAGACAAAATACTGGAATTCTTCATTTTTCCAAATTTCTCTCATTGAAATAATCAAAAATGAAGAATGGGTTTACTTGGTTAAATTCAAAAAGTTAATCAAATAACTTTGTTACTTAGTTATTATCTAAAGAAGGATATTTATTAAAATATAAAAAAGGATTGAATCATTTTACTTTCTATTCATTTTTTTATTCATTTTTGTATTTCTTTCTATTACAATGAAGATGAAGCAACTCTCATGTTTCGTAACTGATTGATTGAATTCCAATGAAAACCTATGTTTATAGGAAATTCTCGAATATTCCTTACTTCATATAGAACTGAAATCCTAATGACTAGAATTACCTAAGTTTTAGAATGTCTTGTTTAAGAGACTAACTATTTTTTTTTGTTTTGATTGGAATTCAATTATGGAATACCATTCTGAACTTAATTAACTATTTGAATTTTCCCTTCCTTTTATCCCCCCATCTTATATGGGGGATAGACCCCCGTACCATATATCTATATATGAAGTATACTTGATATATAAATTGATTTAAATAGAAAACCTTTGTATATATTCTATATTATTAAAACAAAATCCAAAATATATATGAAAAATATGCTAAATGAAAAATATGCTAAAAAATTCTTGTCTTATCCGCATTAGAGAAAATGAAATAAAAAAGAATTCTGAATTTCAGTTCAGTATCTAAGTATAAATACTAAGAAAAAGCAGAAAGAAGGATTGATTTGCGGCAATAGATGTCTTTCACATACAACTAGAAAAAAGTAATCTCCTTTTTAAATGGCAGTTCCAAAAAAACGTACTTCGATGTCAAAAAAGCGTATTCGTAAAAATCTTTGGAAGAAAAAGACTTATTTTTCCATAGTACAATCTTATTCTTTAGCAAAATCAAGATCATTTTCCAGCGGCAGCGAGCATCCAAAACCAAAGGGTTTTTCTGGGCAACAAACAAATAATCTGGTTTTGGAATAATTTGAATTGACCTATCCAAAAGAAATTCCAATTATTTAATATGAATAATTCGGATTAATTAATGAATGTACTTTTATGTGTCGAATTCCTCGGTACAATATTCTTAGAACTAACCCCTCTGATATATAGAACAAAAGTTTTTGCTATACTGTGTCCTAAGTATTCTTTTCCTATCAACGAACTTTTCATAATAGAATCCTCATAATAAAATATGAGGATTCTATTATGAAAAGTAGAGTATTCTTGCAATAGGACTTACAACTTCTACCTATCTTATCCAAAATCCACAAATAAATTGGTTTAGGCTTGGTAAATCGTATTAATAAGAGAATAAAGGCTTTCATTCTAGAAATTTTGCTAAAATCCAAAATTCTTTGTATTTAATGATGAAATTCTAGAAATTCTAATGGATAGATAGAAAAGGTTTTTTGGATTTTGTCCATTGCATTGAAAGATTTGAAAAAATTTCAATGAGAAACTAATTAGAAAAAAATTAGTTCTATATTGCAACTGAGAAAAAACAGTTCCAACTCTTTCAAGCTTTGTTTCTATTGAGCAAAGCAAGAGTTTTTTGTTAAAAAAATCCGCAACGATACTACCAAACGAAGTCTATTTTAATGAAGATTCTAATGTTCCTAAATTCTATGGACTCTCCCAATCTCGACGATTTGCCAGAGAATAACTATTATTCTTTTAAGTTCCCTATTATTTCAAGTTAGCCGCCATGGTGAAATTGGTAGACACGCTGCTCTTAGGAAGCAGTGCTCAAGCATCTCGGTTCGAGTCCGAGTGGCGGCATTCTCGAAAAAGAATACAATAGATTAGAAAATGGATTCAATTCGAAATTTCCAATTTTGTAATGGGACCTTCTCCTTATGCTATTTGCAACTTTAGAACATATACTAACTCATATCTCTTTCTCAACTATTTCAATTGTGATTACGATTCATTTGATAACCTTATTAGTTCGTGAACTTGGGGGATTACATGATTCGTCAGAAAAAGGAATGATAGCAACTTTTTTATCTATAACAGGATTCTTAGTTTCTCGTTGGGCTTCTTCGGGACATTTTCCATTAAGTAATTTATATGAGTCATTGATCTTCCTTTCATGGGCTCTGTATATTCTTCATACGATTCCTAAGATACAGAACTCTAAAAATGATTTAAGCACAATAACTACGCCAAGTACTATTTTAACGCAAGGCTTTGCCACGTCGGGTCTTTTAACTGAAATGCATCAATCCACAATACTAGTACCTGCTCTACAATCTCAGTGGTTAATGATGCATGTCAGTATGATGTTACTAAGCTATGCAACTCTTTTGTGCGGATCCTTATTATCCGCCGCTCTTCTAATCATTAAATTTCGAAAGAATTTCGATTTCTTTTCTAAAAAGAAAAAAAATGTTTTACTTAAAACATTTTTCTTTAGTGAGTTTAGTGAGATTGAATATTTCTATGCAAAAAGAAGTGCTTTAAAAAACACCTCTTTTCCTTCATTTTCAAATTATTACAAATATCAATTAACTGAGCGTTTGGATTCTTGGAGTTATCGTGTCATTAGCCTAGGGTTTACCCTTTTAACCATAGGTATTCTTTGTGGAGCAGTATGGGCTAATGAGGCGTGGGGATCCTATTGGAATTGGGATCCTAAGGAAACTTGGGCATTTATTACTTGGACCATATTCGCAATTTATTTACATAGTAGAACAAATCCAAATTGGAAGGGTACGAATTCCGCACTTGTAGCTTCAATAGGATTTCTTATAATTTGGATCTGCTATTTTGGTATCAATCTATTAGGAATAGGTTTACATAGTTATGGTTCATTTACATTACCATCTAAATGATTACATAACATAAAACCTTCATGAAATGAAAGTTTTTCCATTTTTGTTTGATTTGAGAACCCCTTGAACGCCTTCTCAAAGGGTTCTCAAAAATTCGAGATATATCTAATTAGACTTAGACTTTTTTACTTTTTTCTGAATTATTTGGTTTTTCCACTATGGAATATAGAGTATAGAGCGGACTAGTTAAAAAAAAAAAAATCCTATTTAGGATAATAATTGGATAAGAGAGCCTCTACCCTGTCAACGGATAGCGAGAGAACAAAATCTGGATAAATACCAATTCCTATTACTGGTAAAAAGATACAGATTAAAAGAAAGAGTTCTCGCGGTCCAGAATCCACAAAATTTGCGTTTGGAACATGAAATAGCTTGTATCCATGGAACATCTGGCGTAACATAGATAATAAATAAATAGGAGTTAATATCATTCCAATTGCCATTACAAAAGTAATTAGCATTTTTGGCATTAACAGAAATTTGGGACTAGTAATTAGTCCAAAAAATACTACTAATTCTGCAACAAAACCGCTCATTCCTGGTAAGGCAAGAGAAGCCATTGAAAAGCTACTAAACATGGTAAAAATTTTCGGCATTGGGATAGATATCCCCCCCAATTCTTCGAGATAAACAAGACGCATTCTATCACAAGCCGTTCCCGCCAAGAAAAAAAGTGTAGCACCAATAAATCCATGGGATAGTATTTGTAAAATAGCTCCATTGAGTCCAATGTTGGTTATGGAACCAATTCCTATAATTATGAAACCCATGTGAGATACGGAGGAATAGGCTATTCTTTTTTTGAAATTTCGTTGACCAAGAGAAGTTGAAGCTGCATAGATTATTTGCATCGCTCCTATTATTACCAACCAGGGGGAAAATAGATAATGAGCATGAGGTAACAATTCCATATTGATCCGAATCAATCCGTATGCTCCCATCTTTAATAGGATTCCCGCTAAAAGCATACATGTACTGTAATGCGCTTCCCCATGGGTATCTGGTAACCACGTATGTAGGGGTATAATTGGCAATTTGACAGCATAAGCAATAAGGAAGCCCAAATAAAATAGTATTTCCAATGTTGCAGGGTATGATCGATTAATTAATCTTTCCAAATCTAATCTTGGTTCGTTGGAACCATATAAGCCCATACCTAGAACTCCGATTAAGAAAAAAATGGAACCGCCTGCAGTATACAAAATAAACTTTGTAGCTGAATACAGACGCCTCTTTCCCCCCCACATGGATAAAAGTAAGTAAACAGGAATTAATTCTAACTCCCACATGATAAAAAAAAGTAAAAGGTCTCGCGAAGAAAATAATCCTATTTGACCACTATACATTGCTAGCATCAGGAAATAGAATAATCGCGAATTCCGGGTAACCGGCCAAGCTGCTAAAGTAGCTAAAGTAGTGATAAATCCTGTCAATAAAATAGATCCTAATGAAAGTCCATCGATTCCCAATCTCCAGTGGAAATCAAAGACATCTATCCATTTAGAATCCTCCTTTAATTGGATTAAGGGATCCTCCAATTGGAAATGATAACAGAATGCATAAGTCATTAGAAGGAATTCTAATAAACAAATAGATATAGTATACCACCTAACGATTTTGTTTCCCCTATGAGGTAAAAAGAAAATTAATGAACCTGCAAATATCGGCAAAACAACAAGTATTGTTAACCAAGGAAAATAACTCATGATAAAGTGATAAAGACAAGATACGTTTTGACCAGAAAAGCCCGTGCTCGCTTATTTCGAGCACAGGCTTCTTCGGTAAAGAGGAATCAGACGATTCAAGTGGAGTTTTTTGTAACGTATCAATAAGATAGAGCCATGCTGCGGGTTGTTTCAGGCCCTAAATAAACGCGGACACTTAAAAAATCTGTTGGGCAGGCAGATTCGCATCTCTTACAACCCACACAATCTTCGGTTCTCGGGGCAGAAGCAATTTGCTTGGCTTTACACCCATCCCAGGGTATCATTTCTAATACATCTGTTGGACAAGCTCGTACACATTGAGTGCATCCTATACATGTATCATAAATTTTTACGGAATGTGACATTGGATCTATAAATTTTCCTTTTCAACATAAAAATTTTCGATCTGGTAAAAATGAAATTAGTACTATATGAGTCATATGTATTGTAGGCACCAGACGAAGCAATGGTTTATCCAAACTTCAACAAATAAATAATGCAATATATTTCTTAATCCGTTTGTGAGAAAGCGTGAAAAGAGCCAAGAGACTTGAATTTTGGGCTTCAACAATCATAATTATACGAATTGTACATACGAATTCGAACTAGCCAATAAATTGGCTATCGTCTTTTCAATATAAATTATTGCAATATTCAAATTGCAATATCAATGAATTGCAAAAATTCAATAAGTAAAAAAGAATACTATACAATAACCTACTCAAAAAATAGATATTCTAAAATAATAAAATAATAAGAAAATAGTATTCGATTTCTATTCATCTTAATATTTGAATTTTATATTATCATTATATGTGCGCCTTTGTTTATTTGTTTAGAGGATTCTATGTCTAATTATTCAAAAGTCTAATTATTCAAAAAATTAGATTGATTGATACGAGTTGATTTCCTGTTACGATGGATGGAAGAAAGAATGGATAGTCCAATAGCTGCTTCAGCAGCCGCAAGGGCTATAACAAAAATTGCGAAAATGTCTCCTTTTAATTGGCGACTATCAAATAGATCAGAAAATGTTACGAGATTTAGATTAATTGAATTCAGTATAAGTTCAAGACATATTAGAGCTCTAACCATGTTTCGGCTTGTGATCAATCCATAGATACCAATCGAAAATAAATAGACACTCAAAAAAAGTACATGCTCAAACATCATTAACTAACTCCTTATCAATCTCGATTCATTTCAATATGAGGACAAGAATTGAACCGATTCAATTAATTAGAATAGAACAATTACACAACAAAAGAGAAAAGAAGGTATTTGTTGGCAGTAGATGGGTTTTACTAAATCAAAATTGTGATTCTTTAGTTATTTATTTTAGTTACTTATTTTAGATTTGAAATTCTAAGAATTTTGACTCATTCTAAGTATTTCTTATTGCCGAGCCATAGTAATTGCACCTATTAAAGAAACTAGAAGAATTATGGAAATGAGTTCAAACGGAAGATAAAAATCAGTTGCTAAATGAATCCCAATTTGTTGAACGTTATTTATGAGACCCTGTTCTACTATTTGGTTTGATCTTGTAGTCCAAAGAATTCCATACCATGACGTATCTGGGATAGTAGTCATTAGTGAAAAAAGAATAGTTATACAAACGAGTGAAGTGAACCCATCTCCAATAGTCCAATAATTCTTATTTTTAGACCATTCTGAGCCATCTATGAACATTACGGCAAATATGATCAAGACATTTATGGCTCCCACATAAATAAGAAGTTGTGCGACAGCTACAAAGTAGGAATTCAATAAAATATAGAATAAGGATATACAAATAAGAACTAATCCCAGCGAAAAGGCAGAATAAATTGGGTTGGTAAGTAATACTACTCCTATGCCCCCTAGTAGAAGAAAAAATTCCCCAAATAGCACAAGAATCTCATGTATTGGTCCAGGTAAATCCATTATGGATAAGAATAAATTAATAGTATAAAATTTTTCATGAACTGACTAAAACTAAAAGATTCAAGGAAGGAAAAAGGGATTAGGATATTTTTTGTATATAAGTTGTATAGTTAGAAATCACATCACGAAAATCAACTCTCATTTTAAATCAGGAATAATTTGCAATAAGCAGTAGTTATTCGTTTTTCTTTATAGTTAGTAAAGAACTATTGGATTTTTCTAACAAAAAAGAAAAATCCTAGTAATTAGTAATCGTTCTTGAATTCAAAGATTTTTCTTCGTCTATTTTACTTTGAGTCGAATTCCTAATTGTTTGAATTGTGTAATCTCCCATTATGGAGATTGGTAACCGACTCAAAGCAATTTGATTGTAATTCAATTCATGACGATCATAAGTAGAAAGTTCATATTCTTCAGTCATTGATAAACAGCTTGTCGGACAGTACTCAACACAATTACCACAAAATATACAAACTCCAAAATCAATACTATAATTAAGCAATTGTTTCCTTTTAATATCCTTTTCAAATCTCCAATCCACAAGGGGTAGATCTATCGGGCATACGCGAACACATACTTCACAAGCAATACATTTATCAAATTCAAAGTGGATTCGCCCCCGGAAACGCTCCGATGTAATTGATTTTTCATAAGGGTAGTGAATCGTTATAGGTAAACGATTTGTGTGGGATAAGGTAATTATGAAACTTTGACCAATGTACCTTGCAGCGCGTATTGTTTGTTGACCATAACTCATGAACCCAGTTACCATAGGGAACATATTATAAATATCTATGAAAAAGGTATGTTTCTTTCTCTTGTTTGAGAGAATTTTTGTGTTGAAAATATTCTTACTATTATTGTATTATCTTATTTATAGTGAAACAAGTTGGGAAGAAGTTGTTAATAAGAGATTGCCCAGGGAAATAGGTAAAAGAAATTTCCATCCAAGATTTAATAACTGATCCATTCTCATCCTGGGTAAAGTCCATCTTATTGTGATAGAAATGAAGAGAAATAAATAAGCTTTAGTTAATGTAATAAAGATACCCATTGTCATTTCCAAAATTCCAACCATTTTATTCATTTGGAAAAATCCAAAAAAGGATATATAGGGAATAGATAAATTCCACCCGCCTAAGTAGAGAACTGTTACAAATAAAGAGGAAACTAATAAATTTAGGTAAGAAACAAGATAAAATAAACCATATTTGATACCGGAATATTCGGTTTGATAACCTGCTACTAATTCTTCCTCTGCTTCTGGTAAATCAAAGGGTAATCTTTCACATTCTGCCAAAGAAGAAATTAGAAAAACCAGAAAACCTATAGGCTGACGCCAAAGATTCCATCCAAAAAAACCATATTTTGACTGTGCTTCAACTATATCAACTGTACTTGAACTGTTAGATAATCATAGTCGATGATAACATCACAGTTCCCACCGCTATTCCAAAACCGTACATGAAACCTTAGCTTCATACGGCTTCTCTATGATCAGAAAAAAGGAAAGGGTTGTTTCATTTCGGTATTATCCCCCTGGGCATAGATAGAATTAGGTAAGATAAAATCGATTGGAAAGTCCTAAATTAGACCAAAGGAATTCCGTCTGCTAGAATAAGAAAAAGCGCTTCCGAATTGATCTCGTCCTTTATAATATAATGAGAATTTTTCTTTGTTCAGCAATAACTTAATCTTGGAATAAAACACTCGTTATAGCAATTAATAAATGAAAAGAATTGGGCATTAGTTCATGAGGAATTCTGTATGAATATGAATAGAGGAAGGAAAGAATAAATAAAGATCTTTTTTTTGTATTGCATTCCATATCTTTTGTCCTATTCTTCTTTCCCCCGGGAGGGGTACTTAAAAAGAAAAAAGGAATAAAGGGTTAATTCGTTCTTGATAGCCATTTCCTTAACAAGTGAATGGGAACATACTCTGGATCGGAATCCGAAGAAAGTACTACTTGATCATTTCCACCAATTTCAAGTCCTTATTATGATTCCTTTTATGAGGAAAAATCTCTAATGCCTTAGATTTCCTCATTACTAATCCTTTATGTACTTTAGTGTTCCTAACCCCTCACTAACTTTTGATGGATTCCTCTTATGATTATAAGTTATAGTAATAACTAGGAATATTCTAGTAATGGAATTCCATATCGCGAATCCTTTATTCTTGCCCGCTTCAAGATATGATGACTAATCAAAAAATCTCAACCTTGGGGTAAAGAGTTTACACTGCTTATGTTTACTTCAACTTTTTTCTTGTACGTAGGAAATGAGATTTTTTCTTTTTACTACAAATTAATAAGCTGTTTTGTTTCACTCATATAGCTATCTAGTTTAACTTACCAACCCGAATATAGAATAAGAAAAGGAAGATAAATATTCAATGGATTTTAGAGGAAAAAGATCCTATTTTAACGAATCACACGTAGAGATATTGCTAGCACACAAAAAGTTAATGGTATTTCATAACTAATAGATTGAGCAGCAGCTCGTAGACCGCCTAAAAAAGAATATTTATTATTTGAGCTATATCCTGCCATAAGAAGACCAATAGGAGCAATACTTGAAATGGCAATCCATAAAAAAACACCAATACTAAGATCGGCTAAAACAAAAGGATATCCTAAAGGGATAACTAAAAAACTTAATAAAATTGATATGACTGCTATAGAGGGTCCAATGCTAAATAAAGGAATATCTCCTCGGGATGGCAGGATATCCTCCTTAAAAAGTAGCTTAGTTCCATCGGCTATAGCTTGAAGCAGTCCCAGGGGGCCAGCATATTCAGGACCAATACGTTGTTGTATCGATGCGGATATTTCTCTTTCTAACCACACAATTACCAGTACTTCTATTGTGATTCCCAGTAGGAGGGTCAAAATAGGTAGAATCCATATCAGTCCATAGACTTCTTTTAATAATTCCGATTTCGAAAAAGAATTGATAGTTTCTACCTCTACCCTATCTATTATCATTTCAACGATCAACTTCCCCCATAATGATATCTATACTACCTAATATCGTCATGATATCAGCCAATTTCATTTTTTTAACTAGTTGAGGAAGAATTTGCAAATTAATAAAACCAGGTGGACGAATTTTCCATCTCCAGGGGAAAAGACTATCATCTCCTACCAGATAAATTCCTAATTCACCTTTTGGAGCTTCCACTCTTACATAAAGCTCTTGCTTTGACAATTCAAAATTGGGCGAAGGTTTTTTACCAAGAAATCGATATTCAAAATCATTCCATTCGGAATTCTTTGCTTTCTTAAAGCGTCGGACTTCTAAATTCTCATAAGGACCCCCAGGAATTTTCTCTACAGCCTGTTGAATAATTTTGATGGATTCCCTCATTTCACCCATTCGTACTAAATAGCGAGCTAATGAATCCCCTTCTTTTTGCCATTGGATTTTCCAATCAAATTGGTTGTAAGACTCATAAGGATCAACTTTACGAAGATCCCATTGTATTCCAGAAGCTCGTAACATCGGTCCCGATAAGCCCCAATTTACTGCTTCTTCTCCGCTAATAAAACCGACTCCTTCAACTCGTTCTATAAAAATGGGATTCTGTGTAATAAGTTGTTGATATTCAACAACTCCTCGTAAAAAATAATCACAGAAATCTAAACATTTATCGATCCATCCATAAGGTAGATCGGTGGCTACTCCTCCGATGCGAAAGTAATTATGCATCATTCGCATACCTGTAGCAGCTTCAAATAGATCATATATCAATTCTCTCTCTCTAAAAATATAGAAAAAAGGAGTCTGTGCGCCGAGATCTGCCATAAAAGGTCCAAGCCA